AAAAAAATAAATTGGAATTGTAACCAGACACCTTTGGCGTTTGTGAGAACCTTTTGAATCAAGTAGTGTAGTGATTCAAAAGGTTCTCGCCGTCTTATACTAAGTTTCGTTTCTATATTTATATAGATATGTGCTGTCCTATGTTTGGATTCATCAGGTCCTTTCTTCAATTCAATTAGATATTAATTAAATGAACCATAACTATGTAAACCTATTCCTACTAGATTGACCCCGAAATAGCATATCCAAATTATAAGAAAGCCCATAGAAGCTACAATTGCGGAATTTACACCTTCAAAATTTGTATTTGTTCGAGTATGTAAATAAATCCCGAACATAGTCCAAGTAATAAATGCCCAAGTTTCCTTTGGATCCCAATTCCAATATGATCCCCATGCCTCATTAGCCCATACTGCTCCCGAAAGAATACCTATCGTTAAAAAAATAAATCCTAGACTAATAATACGATAACTCCACTGATCCAATTGTTGAATCAATTGATACCTGTAATAATTTCTAGCAGAAAGAAAATAAGGAAAAGAAGTGTTTAGTAAAACATTGTTTTTTTCATTCATGTATTGGATTTCACCGAAGGAAAATGACTCATTTACATTTAAAAAATGAGTCCTTTTATCAAAAATCCTTATAAATTTTCGAAATGTAATGACTAGAAGAGCTGCGGATAATAATGATCCACATAAAAGAGCTGCATAACCTAATACCATCATACTTACGTGCATCATTAACCACTGGGCTTGGAGAGCGGGTACTAATATTCCGGATTGATGCATTTTGGTTAAAAAACCCGAAGTAGCAAAACCTTGGGTAAAAATAGCGCTTGGCGCGGTTATTGCGCTTAAATGATTTTTATATGTTTTAAAATAGAAAATCCTATGAATAATGGATAAACTCCATGAAAGAAAGATTAATGATTCATATAAATCACTTAGTGGGAAATGCCCCGAATAAATCCAACGAGTGACTAATAATCCTGTTAGACAGAAAAAAGTAGCTATCATCCCCTTTTCAGATGAATCATATAGTCCTATGATTTCATCGACTAATAAGGTTATCAACTGAATTGTAATTCCAATCGAAACGACCGAAAAGGAGATATGAGTTAATATATGCTCTAAAGTTGAAAATATCATAAATCAAAATCAAATTAAAAGCGAGAGTCCCTCAAGTATACGGAATGGAAATCACAAATTAAATTAATTAAATTAAATTCATTATAGGGTTTTTTGTATATCTTTTATAAGATGCTATGCCGCCACTCGGACTCGAACCGAGATGCTCTAGCACTGCTTCCTAAGAGCAGCGTGTCTACCGATTTCACCATAGCGGCTTGCTCGAAATCATAATAATCTATTTTTATTCAATCGTCGAGATTGAAAGAGTCAATTTCAATGAAATCGTTTTTAGGAAGCATTCAAATTGCTGAATAAAAACTTCTTTAAATAGAGATTGAAAGATTCCCCTTTTTGTCGTCTTATTTAGTTCTTTAAGATTTCAGTTTTATTTCACTTAACAATGGAAGTTTTCATTGTTTATGTTTTCAGAAAATAGAATTGTTATAACTAAATAGTTCTTACTTCAATCCAGGGAAAAACTAAAAAAACTTGTTTCTCTTTTTTTTTTCATTTTTTAATGATTCATTTCTCATTTATCTGATTTTATGAATGAATCGAAAACAAATATGATTTTTCTTTTTTATGGATCACAATTTCAGCGCGATATCCACCAATTCAAAAGGATTTATTTAATTTGCATAGCTTGTGTAGTGTCGTAATCCTTATCGTTATGTTTTTTTTTTTTTTGAATATTACTTTTTCTTAGGATTTATCAAACCAATTAGGTATTGGGCTGGACATTTCATATAAAACATTTCGATTTCGATCGTAATTGTAATTGTACCCTGCTTCAAAAAATTCTTTCTAAATTCGAATTCTAAAGATATAGATTTTTTGATTGATCCTCCCTTTCAAACATAGGATTTTTTTGATCACTTAAAATTTTCACACTATTCATATATAATATCCGCCTAAATAGCAAAAGGTGCTTTTCCCATTTGGAGGGAAAGTGTGGGGTATATGGTATATACAGTGATTCAGAAAAAGAATGATTCATAAAGTTACAAAAAAGGTTTTATACTTAATCAATTAGCTTCAACAACCTATTGATTTTGCCTAAAGATTTTAGATCTTCTCTTCTATAGCATAACTAGAAAAATAAAAGTAAAAAAAAAAAAGACAAAACCTTTATTGTTGTGTTATTTATAAGTGGGTGGGGTGATGGGGAAAATAATAATCCCCATCCTGGGAATGAAAAACATATTCAAATAAAAAAAGGTTGAAACTTTTGATTTTGTTTTTATTCTTTTTTCAAATTCCAAAAAGAGTACCAAACCCTTTTTTAGAATTCACTAGACAAATCAATTGGTTCAAAACATTAGTGAATGGAAATCGTTACTTACTTTTTTGATTTCCATTTTTCGATT